CGTTATTCCCAACAATCGGATTTTCGTCGAGACATAATCAAAGGCTCCATGCGTGCTCAAAGACGTAAAACAGTTACTTGGAAACTCTTTGAAGCAAATGCGCATTCCCCTCTTTTTTTGGACCGAATAGACAAATCTTTTTTTTTTTTTTTTGATATTTCTGAACGGATGAAAAAAATTTTTAGAAATTGGATGTGGAAAAACACAGAATTCACAATTTCGAATTATACAGAGAAAAAGACAAAAGAAAGCGCGAAAAAAAAAGAGGAGGACAAAAAAGAAGAAGACAAAAGAAAGGAGAAAGTGCGTATACAAATAGCGGAAGCCTGGGATAGTATTTTACTTGCTCAAGTAATGAGAGGTTTTTTATTAGTAACCCAATCAATTCTTAGAAAATATATTATATTACCTTCATTGATAATAGCTAAAAATATTGTCCGTATACTATTATTTCAATTTCCGGAATGGTATGAGGACTTAAAGGATTGGAATAGAGAAATGCATGTTAAATGTACCTATAACGGCGTTCAATTATCAGAAAAAGAATTTCCAAAAAACTGGTTAACAGACGGCATTCAGATCAAGATCCTATTTCCTTTTCGTCTTAAACCTTGGCACAGATCTAAGTTACGAGCCCCTTATAACGATCCAATGAAAAAGCAAGGTCAAAAAAATGATTTTTGTTTTTTAACAATTTTTGGAATGGAAGCTGAACTACCTTTTGGTTCTCCCAGAAAAAAACTTTCATTTTTTGAACCTATTTTAAAAGAACTCAAAAAAAAAATTAAAAAATTGCAAAAGAAATGTTTTATAATTCTAGGAATTTTTAAAGAACAAACAAAATTGTTTCTAAATGTCTCAAAAAAACCAAAAAAATGGATCATTAAAAACATTCTGTTTATAAAAGAAATAATAAAAGAACTCTCAAAAATAAACCCAATTATATTATTTGGATTGAGAGAAATAGAAGTATATGAATTGAGTGAAATTAAAAAAGATTCAATAATCAGTAATCGGATGATTCAGGAATCGTCCATTCAAATTAGATCTCAGGATTGGACAAATTATTCATTAACAGAAAAAAAAATGCAAGATCTGACTGATAGAATAAACACAATCATAAAGCAAATAGAAAAAATTACAAAAGACAAGAAAAAGGGATTTATAACTTCAGATAGAAATTTGAGTTCTAACAAAATAAGTTATGATGATAAAAGATTGGAATCACAAAAAAATATTTGGCAGATATTAAAAAGAAGAACTGCTCGATTAATCCGTAAATCCCATTATTTTATAATATTTTTCATTGAAAAGATATACATAGATATCTTTCTATCTATGATTAATATTCCTAGTATCAATACACAACTTTTTCTTGAATCACCAAAAAAAATTATTAATAAAAACATTAACAGTAATGAAGCAAATCAAGAAAGAATTAATAAAACAAATCAAAGTTTAATTAAATTTATTTCGATTATAAAAGAGTCACTTTCTAATACTAATATTAGTCTTAGTCAAAAAAATTCAAAGACTTTTTTTGACTTATCTTACTTTTCACAAGCATATGTATTTTACAAATTATCACAAACCCAACTTATTAAGTTAGAGAAATTGAAATCCGTATTTCAATATAATGGAACCCCCCTTTTTCTTAAGAATGAAATAAAGGATTTTTTTGTTGTAAGACAAGAACTATTTCATTCCGAATTAAGACCTAAGAATCTTCGCAATTCTGGAATGAATCAATGGACAAATTGGTTAAGGAGTCATTATGAATATCAATGTGATGTATCTCAAATTAAATGGTCTAGAGTAGTACCACAAAAATGGCGAAATATATTGAACTGTATAGCTCAAAATAAAGATTTATATAAAGATTTGTGTGATTTATATGAAAAAGATGAATTAATTCACTACGAAAAAAAAACAAAAATGGAAACGGATTTATTATTGAATCAAAAGGATAATTTTAAAAAACAATATAGATATGATCTTTTAGCATATAAATCCATAAATTCTGAAACTAAGAAGTACTCTTCAATTTATGGATCACCATTACAAGTAAAAACTAACCAAGATATTTTTTATAATTACAACACACATAAACAAAAATCATTTAATATGGTAGAAGATGATATTCGAGATATGGATAAAAATACGGATAGAAAATTTTTTGATTGGAGAATTCTCTATTTTTGTCTTAAAACGAAGGTCGATATTGAGGCCTGGATCAATATTGATACTGACACTAACAGTAATAAATATACTAAGACTAGGGTTAATAAGTATCAAATAATTGAAAAAATCAATAATAAGGGTCTTTTTTATCTCACACTTCAGCAAGACCAAAAAATCAACCTATCCAATCAAAAACCCCTTTTGGATTGGATGGGAATGAATGAAGAAATACTAAGTCGTCCCATATCAAATCTGGAACTTTGGTTCTTGCCAGAATTTGTGAGACTTTATAATACGTATAAAATGAAACCGTGGGTTATACCAATTAAATTACTACTTTTTAATTCTAATATAAAAAAAAATGCTAGTGAAAACAAAAGCATCACTGGAAATAAAAAAAGAGATCCTTTTATATCAATATCGTCGAATGAAAAAAAATCTCTTGAATTAGAAAACCGAAATCAAGGAGAAAAAGAATCCATGGGCCAAGCAGATCTTAAATCAGCTCTTTCAAACCAAGAAAAAGATGTTGAAGAAGATTATACGGGATCGGACATGAAAAAACATAGAAATAAAAAGCAATACAAGATCAATACAAAAGCGGAGTTTGATTTCTTCCTAAAAAGGTATTTGTATTTTCAATTGAGATGGGATGATTCTTTAAATAAAAAAATAATCAATAACATCAACGTATATTGTCTCCTGCTTAGACTGATAAATCCAAGAGAAATTACTATATCCTCTATTCAAAGGGGCGAAATGAGTCTGGATATTTTGACGATTCAGAAAGATGTAACTCTTACAGAATTTATTAAAAGGGGATTTTTGATTATTGAACCAATTCGTCTAGCTATAAAAAATGATGGAAAATTTATTATGTATCAAACCCTCGGTATTTCATTAGTTCATAAAAGTAAACATCAAATAAATCAAAGATACCGAGAAAAAAAACATGTTGATAAGAATTCTGATGAAGTCATTACAAAACATCAAAAGATGACTGGAAATCGATATAAAAAAAATTATGATTTGTTTGTTCCTGAAAATATTTTATCGCCTAGACGTCGTAGAGAATTGCGAATTCTAATTTGTTTAAATTCTAAGAATAGACATAGAAAGGCATCTTTTTGTAATGGGAATGAGGTAAACAGTCAAGTTGTGGATAAAAGCAAAAAATATAAAAAAAAACTTATAAAATTAAAGCTATTTCTTTGGCCCAATTATCGATTAGAAGATTTAGCTTGTATGAATCGTTATTGGTTTAATACCAATAATGGCAGTTGTTTCAGTATGGTAAGGATACATATGTATCCGCGATTGAAAATTCATTAATAGTACATTTTTCCTATATTTCCCATACCATATCTGGTCTATGACGACAAAGAGATGCACGCATACATTGTCTTACATTCCATTCTGATACATGATACTAATTCAATGACATATCAATTAGATCTAGAATGAACAAAATTTTCTTATTTTAGGTCTAAACTTTTATCTTTTGTGAGTGAAGAAACCAACCATACTTTTGTATCCCCTTTCAAATCCAATTTTAAAATGAAAATAGGATTGAGTAAGTTTTATTAAATAAAAAAAATTAGAAATTAATAACGAAATACAAATTTTTGTATATACCAAATAAAAATTAGGGGCATTATTATTACTGATCAATAAAGATATCTATCAATAAAAAATATCTTAAAATAAAAAGAGGGGGGGAGAGAAGATTTCAGTTTATGGTAAAAAATTCATTCATCTCAGTTATTTCACAAGAAGAAAAAGACGAAAACAGAGGATCTGTTGAATTTCAAATAGTTAGTTTCACCAATAGGATACGAAGACTTACTTCACATTTACAATTACACAAAAAAGACTATTTATCTCAGAGAGGTTTACGTAAAATTCTGGGAAAACGCCAACGATTACTGTCTTATTTGTCAAAGAAAAATAGAATATGTTATAAAGAATTAATTAATCGGTTGGATATTCGGGAGTCAAAAACTCGTTAATTTTATTTTTATAAAGGCATTTTGAATTATTTGATTTATTAGATCTTGAATTTTAATGAACTTTTTTTCGTTTTCAGCAATTCATGAAAGAATGAATCGAGGAAAAACCTATGAATATACCGGCTACAAGAAAAGACCTCATGATAGTCAATATGGGCCCCCACCACCCATCAATGCATGGTGTTCTTCGACTCATCATTACTCTAGATGGTGAAGATGTTATTGACTGTGAACCAATATTGGGTTATTTACACCGAGGAATGGAAAAAATTGCGGAAAATCGAACAATTATACAATATTTGCCTTATGTAACACGGTGGGATTATTTAGCTACTATGTTCACAGAAGCAATAACTGTAAACGGACCGGAACAGTTGGGAAATATTCAAGTACCTAAAAGAGCCAGCTATATCAGAATAATTATGTTGGAGTTGAGTCGTATAGCTTCTCATCTGTTATGGCTCGGTCCTTTTATGGCGGATATTGGTGCACAAACTCCCTTTTTCTATATTTTCAGAGAAAGAGAATTAGTATATGATCTATTCGAAGCTGCCACCGGTATGAGAATGATGCATAATTATTTTCGTATCGGAGGAGTAGCGGCCGATCTACCTCATGGCTGGATAGATAAATGTTTGGATTTCTGCGATTATTTTTTAACAAGAGTTGCTGAATATCAAAAACTTATTACACGAAATCCTATTTTTTTAGAACGAGTCGAGGGAGTAGGCATTATTGGTAGAGAGGAAGTAATAAATTGGGGTTTATCGGGACCAATGCTGCGAGCTTCCGGAATACAATGGGATCTTCGTAAAGTTGATCATTATGAATGTTACGACGAATTTGATTGGGAAGTACAGTGGCAAAAAGAAGGAGATTCATTGGCTCGTTATCTAGTCCGAATTGGTGAAATGATAGAATCCGTAAAAATTATTCAACAGGCCCTGGAAGGAATTCCAGGGGGACCCTATGAGAATTTAGAAATACGATACTTTGATAGAGAAAGGAATCCGGAATGGAATGATTTTGAATATCGATTTATTAGTAAAAAGCCGTCTCCTACATTTGAATTGCCGAAACAAGAACTTTATGTGAGAGTAGAAGCCCCAAAGGGAGAATTGGGAATTTTTCTCATAGGGGATCAGAGTGGTTTTCCTTGGAGATGGAAAATCCGCCCGCCGGGTTTTATCAATTTGCAAATTCTTCCGCGGTTAGTTAAAAGAATGAAATTGGCTGATATTATGACGATACTAGGTAGTATAGATATCATTATGGGAGAAGTTGATCGTTGAAATGATAATTGATACACCGGAAGTACAAGATATCGATTCTTTTTCTAGATTAGAATTTTTTAAAGAGGTTTATGGAATTCTATGGGTTCTTGTTCCTATTTTGACTCTTGTAGTGGGAATCACAATAGGCGTACTGGTAATTGTATGGTTAGAAAGAGAAATATCGGCAGGGATACAACAACGTATTGGACCTGAATACGCCGGCCCTTTGGGAGTTCTTCAAGCTCTAGCAGATGGGACAAAACTACTTTTCAAAGAAAATCTTTTTCCATCTAGGGGGGATACTCGTTTATTCAGTATCGGGCCATCCATAGCAGTCATATCAATTTTAGTAAGCTATTCAGTAGTTCCTTTTGGATATCACCTTGTTTTAGCGGATCTCAATATCGGTGTTTTTTTATGGATTGCCATTTCCAGTATTGCTCCAATTGGACTTCTTATGTCGGGATACGGGTCAAATAATAAATATTCCTTTTTAGGCGGTCTACGAGCTGCTGCTCAATCGATTAGTTATGAAATACCATTAACTTTATGTGTGTTATCAATATCTCTACGTGCGATTCGTTGATACATAGACAGAAACTTTTCTCTATTCCTTCCTTTCAAGGAAAGGGTTGGAATGGATTGAGTAGATATCTTAATTTTTTTTTTATTCATTATTCGGGTTGATGAACTAAATCAAATAGTTATATGAGTGAAAGAAAACAGCTTATATATAAATTCGCAGTAAAAAGATTGATTCTCATTTTCTATGTATAAGAGTTAGAGAGTTAAGCGGAAATAAACATAAACAGAAGAGACCGTTTCCCCCAAGATTGGTTGATTAGTCATCCTGACTTGAAGCGGGTTCAAAAGATCAACCGTATTGAGTTTTCACTATCATTTTTATGTATTAGCATAACGGGGGATTGAGCAAAAACGAGTGGATGGTTAGAAACACGAACATATGTAAAGGATTAGTAATGGAGATTATGTAAATTCTCCAAAAGGACATTTTTACATAATATACAAACAAAGAATACTAATTGGGGCTTTAAGTTGGTAGAAATGATCAGGCAGTACTCCCCATGACACGATTCCAATCCAGAGTATACTCCTATCCACCGATTTAATAAATAACTATTCGAAACGAAATAATCCTTTACTTTATTTTGAAAGCCCTCTTTTTCTCAGAAATAGAAAGAAGAATAGGAACGAAAAAAAAAAAAAAAAAAGATATACTTTATTTATTCTTTGTTACTTTTATTCTTTCCCATATACATATTAATAGATATATAATTTGTGTCATAATTCATTAATTAATATAGAATTTTTTTTTTCGTACGTGAAACCAACGGGTTATTGATATTTTTACAAGAAGTATTTTATTGAACAGTTAAGTTATTACTGAACAAAGAAGAATTGAAATTATTATTGAAATTATTAAATTAAAGAAAGGATGAGATCAATTCAGAAGTACTTTTTTTATTTAATTTTGAATTAAAATAATTATAACAGACAGAATTCAATTGGTCTAATTTGGGACCGGCCGATAGTTATCCATCCTACAAACATATCAAGATTCAAAAAAGAATACTGATGCGGTCCCTATATTTATTTCTGGCCTTCAAGGAGCCGTATGAGGTGAAAATCTCATGTACGGTTCTGTAATAGCGATGGTAACAGTGATGGTATCACCGACTATAATTATCTAACAGTTCAAGTACAATTGATATTGTTGAGGCGCAATCAAAATATGGTTTTTGGGGATGGAATTTGTGGCGTCAGCCTATAGGGTTTATCATTTTTATTATTTCTTCCCTAGCAGAATGTGAGAGATTACCTTTTGATTTACCAGAAGCAGAAGAAGAGTTAGTAGCAGGTTATCAAACCGAATACTCGGGTATAAAATTTGGGTTATTTTATGTTGCTTCCTATCTAAACCTATTGGTTTCTTCATTATTTGTAACAGTTCTTTACTTGGGAGGTTGGAATATATCTATTCCGGACATATATGTTTCTGAGCTTTTTGAAATAAATAAAACATGTGGAGTTTTTGGAGCGATAATTGGTATCTTTATTACATTAGCTAAAACTTATTTGTTCTTGTTCATTCCTATCACAACAAGATGGACTTTACCGAGGCTAAGAATGGACCAACTATTGAATCTTGGATGGAAATTTCTTTTACCTATTTCTCTCGGTAATCTATTATTAACAACTTCTTTCCAACTCTTTTCACTGTAAAGTAACATTCTATATTCACAATGTGTCTCAAACAAGAGAAATAAACAAACATAAAACTATTCATATATATATTAACGATATGTTCTCTATGGTAACTGGGTTCATGAATTATGGTCAACAAACAGTACGAGCTGCAAGGTACATTGGTCAAAGTTTCATGATTACTTTATCCCACGCAAATCGTTTACCCGTAACTATTCAATATCCTTATGAAAAATCAATCACCGCGGAGCGTTTCCGCGGTCGAATCCATTTTGAATTTGATAAATGTATTGCTTGTGAAGTATGCGTTCGTGTATGTCCTATAGATCTACCCGTTGTTGATTGGAAATTGGAAACTGATATTCGCAAGAAACGGCTGCTTAATTACAGTATTGATTTCGGAGTCTGTATATTTTGTGGTAATTGCGTTGAGTATTGTCCAACGAATTGTTTATCAATGACTGAAGAATATGAACTTTCTACTTATGATCGTCACGAATTGAATTATAATCAAATTGCTTTGGGTCGTTTACCAATGTCAGTAATTGACGATTATACAATTCGAACAATTTTGAATTCGCCTCAAAAAAATAAGTAAATCTCTTATTAACGAATAATTTAGAATTACTTTACTAATAACTAATATAGAAGGAATTTAGGTTTCTTTCGTGTTGTTTGGTCAATAACTACAAATACCAACTATTGATTGGTTGGTAAGAAACGCGTCTTAATTTGGATTGAAAATCCATTAATTAATATATCCATAATTGTTTTAAAATATATCGTTTAGAATTAGAACGACTCTTTCAGATAAAGAATGAAATTAGTCCAATAATAGTACTCACATTTATTCATATCCCTTAGTATTTATTTACTTAGGATTAAATTAGGAATTGCTCAAAAATCATAAAAAAAAAATTTATGGTCGGGTCTCAATAAGGTCATGAAAAACATTTCTATTTATTTATCTCTTATTTTACATATAATGGATTTGCCCGGACCAATACATGATTTTCTTTTAGTCTTTCTGGGATCGGTTCTTATACTAGGAGGTATGGGGGTGGTATTATTTACCAACCCCATTTATTCTGCCTTTTCATTGGGACTGGTTCTTGTTTGTATATCCTTATTCTATATTCTATTAAACTCTTATTTTGTAGCTGCTGCACAACTCCTTATTTACGTGGGAGCTATAAATGTTTTAATCGTATTTGCTGTGATGTTCATGAATGGTTCAGAATATTACAAAGATTTGAATCTTTGGACCATTGGGGATGTGGTTACTTTGCCAGTTTGTACAAGTATTTTTGTTTTACTCATGATTATTATTACGGATACGTCATGGTACGGAATTATTTGGACTACAAGATCAAACCAGATTATAGAGCAAGATTTGATAAGTAATAGTCAACAAATTGGAATTCATTTATCAACAGATTTTTTTCTTCCATTTGAATTCGTTTCGATAATTCTTTTAGCCGCTTTGATAGGTGCAATTGCCGTGGCGCGACAGTAAAAAATTTATAGAATTAGCAATGCACGTTAAACTCTGTTCGGTTTTATTACATTACATTTATTTCCCTTTAATTAAAGATTGTTTATGTCTAAAATAGAAATTATTCAATCTATTCTATTAACAATAGAAAATCTGCCTTTGTTCCGTACTTTTTTTTATTCTAGTCAATTGAATCTGTTGAATTGTTGTTCAGTTCATATTGAAATGAATCGAAATTGATAAGGAGTTGGTCAATGATGCTCGAACATGTACTTGTTTTGAGTGCCTACTTATTTTCTATCGGTATCTATGGATTGATCACGAGCCGGAATATGGTTAGAGCCCTTATGTGTCTTGAACTTATACTGAATGCGGTTAATATGAATTTCGTAACATTTTCTGATTTTTTTGATAGTCGCCAATTAAAAGGAAATATTTTCTCAATTTTTGTTATAGCTATTGCAGCCGCTGAAGCAGCTATTGGCCCGGCTATTGTTTCATCAATTTATCGTAACAGAAAATCAACTCGTATCAATCAATCGAATTTGTTGAATAAGTAGTATTAATCATATAAATTCTAATATTCATAAATTAGAATTACCATGACCATACATTCCGTAATAATACATGTTTTCAAAAATGTAAGAAATTAAAGTATCTTGGCTCTATCGCATGAGTCAATCCAGAAGTAGATTGATTAGAAAAATTATGATAAATTATTGATTCATCTGGTGTCTAAATATATGATTCATTTACAAGTTTACTAGATCGAAACTTTCTGACATTCAAAAATTTATAGATCCAAATGTCACATTCAGTAAAGATTTATGATACGTGTATAGGGTGTACTCAATGCGTGCGCGCCTGCCCAACGGATGTATTAGAAATGATACCTTGGGACGGGTGTAAAGCTAAGCAAATTGCTTCTGCTCCAAGAACAGAGGACTGTGTCGGTTGTAAGAGATGTGAATCCGCCTGTCCGACAGATTTCTTGAGTGTTCGAGTTTATTTATGGCATGAAACAACTCGAAGTATGGGTCTGGCTTATTAATACGTTCCAGAAAACCCTACTTGAATACATTTGATTTTTTTACCTTTACCGACAAAAACCCGCGCTCAAAAACTATTTATTTTGAGCACGGGTTTTTCTGGTCCAAGTTTATCTTGTTTTTACCATGAATAATTTTCCTTGGTTAACGCTAGTTGTAGTTTTGCCAATATTCGCGGGTTCCTTAATTTTCTTTCTCCCTCATAGAGGAAATAAGATAATTCGGTGGTATACTATAGGTATATGCATAATAGAACTCCTTCTAACAACCTATGCATTCGGTTATCGTTTCCAATTGGATGATCCATTAATGCAACTGACAGAGGATTATAAATGGATCGATTTTTTTGATTTTTACTGGAGATTGGGAATAGATGGAATTTCTATAGGACCCATTTTACTGACAGGATTTATCACAACTTTAGCTACTTTAGCGGCTCGGCCGATTACTCGAGATTCCCGACTATTCCATTTTCTGATGTTAGCAATGTATAGCGGTCAAATAGGACCATTTTCTTCTCGAGACCTTTTACTTTTTTTCATCATGTGGGAGTTAGAATTAATTCCAGTTTATCTACTTCTATCCATGTGGGGGGGAAAGAAACGTTTGTATTCAGCTACAAAATTTATTTTGTACACTGCAGGAAGTTCCGTTTTTTTATTAATGGGAGTTTTGGGTATTGGTTTATATGGTTCCAATGAACCAACATTAAATTTTGAAACATCAGCTAATCAATCGTATCCTGTAGCACTGGAAATAATATTCTATATTGGATTTCTTATTGCTTTTGCTGTCAAATCACCGATCATACCCTTACATACATGGTTACCAGACACCCATGGAGAGGCACATTACAGTACTTGTATGCTTTTAGCCGGAATCTTATTAAAAATGGGAGCGTATGGATTGGTTCGGATCAATATGGAATTATTACCCCACGCCCATTCTATATTCTCTCCCTGGTTGATTATAGTAGGCACAATTCAAATAATCTATGCAGCTTCAACATCTCTCGGTCAGCGTAATTTAAAAAAAAGAATAGCCTACTCTTCTGTATCTCATATGGGTTTCATAATTATAGGAATTGGTTCTATAAGCGATACAGGACTCAACGGAGCCATTTTACAAATAATCTCTCACGGATTTATTGGCGCTGCGCTTTTTTTCTTGGCCGGAACGAGTTATGATAGAATACGTCTTGTTTATCTCGACGAAATGGGCGGAATGGCTATCGCAATTCCAAAAATATTCACGACTTTCAGTATCTTATCAATGGCTTCTCTTGCATTACCGGGCATGAGCGGTTTTGTTGCCGAATTGTTAGTTTTTTTTGGAATACTTACTAGTCAAAAATATCTTTTAATGACAAAAATATTAATTACTTTTGTAATGGCAATTGGAATGATATTAACTCCTATTTATTCATTATCTATGTTACGCCAGATGTTCTATGGATACAAGCTTTTTAATGCCCCAAACTCTTATTTTTTTGATTCTGGACCGCGAGAATTATTTGTTTCGATCTCTATCCTTTTACCTGTAATAGGTATTGGTGTTTATCCCGATTTCGTTTTATCATTATCAGTTGACAAGGTCGAAGCTATTATATCCAATTATTTTTTTCGATAGTTTTTGTGAGTAAACCAAAAAATGAAACTGAAATCCCATGATTTTAAAAATGGTTGATTGTACAATAAAAAAATGAGTCTTTTATATTCTTTTCTTTTAAGTAAAATAAAAAAATTGGAATTCTATTATAACTAGATATCTTTTGAATTTGTGAGAACCATTTGAATCAAGTAATGGAAATGATTCAAATGGTTCTTGATTGTTTACATGAAGTTTTCGTATATATACCTGTATGCCGTCCTATGTTTATATTCGTCAAGTCTTTTATTCAATTAGATGTTAATGTAAATGAACCATAACTATGCAACCCTATTCCTAATAGATTAACCCCAAAATAGCATATCCAAATTATAAGAAAGCCCATTGAAGCCACAATTGCAGAATTTACACTTTCAAAATTTTTATTTGTTCTAATATGTAAATAAATAGCGAATATGGTCCAAGTAATAAATGCCCAAGTCTCCTTTGGATCCCAATTCCAATATGATCCCCATGCTTCATTAGCCCATACTGCTCCCGAAAGAATACCTACGGTTAAAAGGATAAACCCTAGACTAATAATACGATAACTCCAACGATCCAATTGTTGAATCAATTGATACCTGTAATAATTTTGAGACGAAATAAAAGAAGTGTTTCGTAAGACATTGTTTCTTTCGTTCACGTATTGAATCTCACTAAAGTAAACTGACTCATTTTCTAAATTATTGCTTTTACTAAAAATCCTTATGAATTTTCGAAATGTAATGACTAGAAGAGCTAGTGATAATAATGATCCACACAAAAGAGCTGCATAGCTCAATACCATCATACTTACGTGCATCATTAACCAATGGGATTGGAGAGCGGGTACTAATATCGCGGATTGATGCATTTCAGTTAAAAGACCCGAAGTAGCAAAACCTTGAGTAAAAATAGCACTTGGCGCGGTTATTGCGCTTAAATGGTTTTTATGTTTTTTAAAATACGGAATAATATGAATAATGGAAAAACTCCACGAAAGAAAAATTAATGATTCATATAAATCACTTAATGGTAAATGCCTCAAATACATCCAACGAGTAACTAATAATCCTGTTATGCAGAAAAAAGTAGCTATCATCCCCTTTTCTGACGAATCATCTAGTCCTACGATTTCATCGACTAATAAAATTATCAAATGAATTGTAATTACAATTGAAACGATCGAAAAGGATATATGAGTTAATATATGCTCTAAAGTTGAAAATATCATAAAAATTATTAAATTAATAAGGGCGTCCCTCAATTATAGGAATTGAAATCGGGAATTGAATTCATTATAGGACTTACTCTTTTAGAAGATGCCATGCCGCCACTCGGACTCGAACCGAGATGCTCTAGCACTGCTTCCTAAGAGCAGCGTGTCTACCGATTTCACCATAGCGGCTTATTCGAAATCATAATAACCTATTTTTATTCAATCGTCGAGCTTGAAGGAGTTAATTCAATCCAATATTTTTTTTTAGGAAACCATTCAAATTGATGAATAAAAACTTGTTTAAAAATTAGGGATTAAAACGTTTTCGTTAACGTTAATAATATTGATTTTTCTTATTATTATCTTTTTATTTAGTTATTTAGTATTTTAGGATGTCAATTTTATTTAACTGAACTAACAATGTATTTTTTCGTAGGCTATTACTTTATGCTCTCCTAAAACTAAAATGTAACAGTTGTAACTAGATAATTTTTACTTCAATCCCTGGATATAAGTAAAAAAAATGTTCTGCCTCGTTTGCATTTTTTAATGATTAATTTCTTTTATCATTTATTTTATTAATCTAAAATAAAAAATTCATTTTATCGATTAATAAAAAAATAGAATTTTTATATAACACAATTTCAGCGATACACTCAAAAGATTTATGTAAATATTTGCATAGTTAGGTTGCGTTAGGATTTTTTGTTGTGTAGAGAATTTGCGTTAAGATTTAGCAAACCCATTAAGTTAGGTATTTGGGATGGTCGTATCAATCATATAAAAAAATTTCGTATAGAAATTGTACCGTACTTCAAAATATTTTCTAAATTTTTTAATTAATATATATATTATATCTTGATCGATCTTCCAATCGAAACATAGGATCTAAAATAGATCACTCAAAATTGGCGCATTCGTCATATAACTACCTAAATCATATAACTACCTAAAAATGTAAACGGGGCTTTTATTAATTTAATTGGGTTTAAGGAATTTATATAGTGATAATAATTTCTAAAACCCAAAATAATGGTTTAAAAGATTATAAAAAACATTTTAAACTTAATCAATTAGTTTCAACGACCTCTTCTTTATAATATAAAATCAAAAATATAACTAAAAAAAAATTCTTTTTATTATTGAGATTGAGTAAGGGCGATGGGGAAAGTGATAATCCCCATCCGGAAAATGATAAAACATACTAAAATGAAAGGCGAAACCTTGCGCTTGCGTTTACCCTTTTTTCAAACAAAAAAGTACCATTCATTTTTAGAATTCAGTAGACAACAGAATTCTTATCTATATCAGAAACGAAAGAAACATTTGGCTTCAAATTAAAGTAAAACAAATTCAATTTTATATTCGTTTTAAATTAAAACATTATGAGACTAATTCTTTTTTATTTATTTTTTTTTTAATGTATATTGTTTATATTGTAATTTATCTTATATATTAATATTTATTCTTTTACTATACTATTTTATTCTTTTACTATACTATTATGATGTTAATATTAATTATAATTGATAAATATTATTTATCATTTTTATAACTTATAAATCTTATAAATAAACTATAAACAAAATTATATCACTTTATTAGTTATTAGAACGATTCAGATTATTTATTTGTTACACAAAAAAAACTTTTTGAACTCCCGGTAGAAAGAGATTTCGCTAACGAAAAAGCTTTCAATGCTGCCCTATATCCCTTCCTTTTCCAAATATTTTTACGAATACGTTTTTTTGAAATAGAGGTGCGCTTTTTTGGAACTGCCATTAAAAAGTTATAATAGGTTTTTCGGTTGGATGTGAAAGACATCTATTGTTCAAAATCAATTGTTCTTTACTATTCTCTATCTATTTTTTCTCTAAATTAGACTCCAAAAAAAAAGGGGGGGTTAAAAATCACATAAAATATTAATAAGAATGATAAGGTACACTATGCCAAATAGATTGAAGTTGATAAAATAAAAAAAAAATAATACAAAAAAAAAAGAAAGATTGTCCGTTTCGTTTTCTTTCTATTTTCGTCGTGTTCCATTTATACATGTAATAAAAAAATCTAAAAGTTTAATAAACCAACCCTTCTCCCGCTTAATTAAAAAATAAAAAAAACTTTAATAATTTTTTCTATTATATTAATTAATTTAATATTAATTTAATTGTTCAAGCTCGAAGAAAGAGTCCACAAAATTTGAATTATCAAATGAGACTAGTAGTTAATCTGTTAAAGGATACAAAATACATAATTTAAAGGCATTTTATTTGCCCCCTTTTTTTTTTTCCGTAAAATTAAAGTGTTGGATATCATAGCATTTCCTACAAATAGCTTTTATTGTAATGGAAGACAAAGAATTAGTTACAAAACAAATTGGTTAATGATTCTAAATAACCGAATTACAATAAATAGTTTTAGTTATGGGCTTTATGATTCATATCAAATACTGTTTTTGGTATAATTATTTATCCTTGTTCTATAGATATAAAAAAATTATTGTAATACGTAATAATTAAAATGAAAATTCTAATTTTCATTTTTTATCTTCATAAAATTTTATTTAAAAATTTGAATTTAATATTAACAATTCAGTATTAATAAAATTAAATACGTATTTATTTTTCACTAGTGACTTATTTATATCATTTACTTATTTATATCATTTGACCAATTATAACCTCTTGATTTTAAATATTTGAAGTAGTTTGGAAAGATTCAGAATAATTAAGGCTAGAAAATTCTATTTAAGTTTTATTTTATATATCTTAATTTTTTTTTATTAACCGACCCCTTTCAAAAGAAAAGAAATAAGAACCGGTGACTCAGAAACAATTAATTAAGATAAATTTTTTTTTTTTTTTTTTTTTTATGGAATATACATATCAATATTCATGGATTATACCTTTCATTCCACTTCCAGTTCCTATCTTAATTGGAACAGGACTTCTACTTTTTCCAACGGCAACAAAAAATCTTCGCCGTATGTGGGCTTTTCCTAGTGTTTTATTATTAAGTATAGTTATGGTTTTTTCAGCCCTTTTTTCTATTCAGCAAATAAATAATAATTCTGTCTATCAATATGTATGGTCTTGGACCATCAATAATGATTTTTCTTTAGAATTTGGCTGCTTGGTTGATCCACTTACTTCTATTATGTCGATATTAATCACTACTGTTGGAATTATGGTTCTTATTTATAGTGACAATTATATGTCTCATGATCGGGGATATTTGAGATTTTTTGCTTATATGAGTTTTTCCAATACTTCAATGTTGGGATTAGTTACTAGTTCTAATTTGATACAAATTTATATTTTTTGGGAATTAGTTGGAGTGTGTTCTTATCTATTAATAGGTTTTTGGTTCACACGACCCAGTGCCGCGAATGCTTGTCAAAAAGCGTTTGTAACTAATCGTGTCGGGGATTTTGGTTTATTATTAGGAATTTTGGGTTTTTATTGGATAACAGGTACTTTCGAATTTCGGGATTTGTTTGAAATATTCAATAACTTGGTTTATAATAATGAAGTTAATTTTTTATTTGTTACTTTATGCGCCTCCCTATTATTTACCGGCGCTGTTGCTAAATCCGCCCAATTTCCCCTTCATGTATGGTTACCTGATGCCATGGAAGGGCCTACCCCCATTTCGGCTCTTATACATGCCGCTACTATGGTAGCAGCAGGAATTTTTCTTGTAGCTCGGCTTCTTCCTCTTTTCATAGTTATACCTTACATTCTAAATCTAATAGCTTTGATAGGTATAATAACATTATTTTTAGGAGCCACTTTAGCTCTTGCTCAAAAAGATATTAAGAAAAGCTTAGCTTATTCTACAATGTCTCAATTGGGTTATATGATGTTAGCTCTAGGTATGGGGTCTTATCGAGCTGCTTTATTTCATTTGATTACTCATGCTTATTCGAAGGCATTGTTGTTCTTAGGATCTGGATCAATTATTCATGCGATGGAAGCTATTGTTGGATATTCTCCAGATAAAAGTCAGAATATGGTTCTTATGGGCGGTTTAAGAAAACATGTACCAATTACAAAAACTGCTTTTTTATTGGGTACACTTTCTCTTTCTGGTATTCCACCCCTTGCTTGTTTTTGGTCCAAAGATGAAATTCTTAATGATAGTTGGTTGTATTCACCTATTTTTGCAATAATAGCTTGGTCCACAGCAGGATTAACTGCATTTTATATGTTTCGGATTTATTTACTTGCTTTTGAAGGACATTTAAACGTTTATTTTCAAACTTACAGTGGCAAAAAAAGCAGTTCGTTCTATTCAATGTCTCTATGGGGTAAAGATAAAGAAGGACCCGAAATTATTAAAAAAAATTTGCGTTTATTATATTTATTAACGACGAAAAACAATGAAAAAACTTTTTTTTTAAACACATATCGAATTAA